CTCCTGAAGCCTTTTTCAAATACAAAAAGTCAGTATCGTCCCCTGAATTAGTAAATTAGAGGAAGGACTCCTTTGTACAGAATAACAAAAGGCAAATCAATCTTCCTAAATTTCATCGGAAATAGGAAATACTTATACAAATAAAAATAGGGGAGAGAAAAAAAATATGCGGGGTCCTCTGTCTGCTTGGCTGGTCAAACATGGGCTAGTTCATAGATCTTTGGGCTTTGATTACCAAGGAATAGAGACTTTACAAATAAAGCCCGAGGATTGGCATTCCATTGCTGTCATTCTATATGTATATGGTTACAACTATCTGCGTTCCCAATGTGCCTATGATGTAGCACCGGGCGGGCTGTTAGCTAGTATATATCATCTTACGAGAATAGAATATGGTATTCTAGATCAACCTGAAGAAGTATGTATAAAAGTATTTGCTCCTAGGAAGAATCCTAGAATTCCATCTGTTTTCTGGGTTTGGAAAAGTGCGGATTTTCAAGAAAGAGAATCTTATGATATGTTGGGAATCTCTTATGATAATCATCCACGTCTGAAACGTATCTTAATGCCGGAAAGTTGGATAGGGTGGCCTTTACGTAAAGATTATATTGCTCCCAATTTTTATGAAATACAAGATGCTCATTGAATAATAAGAAACTCATTTCAGTGTTACAATTCCAGATATTCAAGGAATATTTGTTCGTTCTCTTATAGATCCAGAGAGTCATTGAAGTCTCATTCATATTATTATGGATATATAGACTAAAAAAAAAAAAAAAGACAATACGACAATACAATTAGGGATTCGTCGGATTCTCCAATTTTGAAGATATTTATTTCGGACGAGCCGAGCTAATAGGACGAACTAAGCGAATTCTGCATCATGAACTTTGTACTGCGCACATCCCTTAGATGAGCTATATAAAGTCAATAAAGAAATATAATATGAAAGAAAAAACAAAAACAAAGAAATCAAAGGAGATCAGATTCTATTTGTACTGTATCCGAGATGAATCTTGTATATTCCCACCCTTCAACTTCTCTAGACTAGACTTTTCTTTTAAGTATTTTACGCAATTAATTTACCCTTTTAAATCTATATCAAGTATTCATTTTTTGACCGAGAGGACACGCATTATGGACAAATAAAAAAAAAAAAGAGGAAAGATAAAAGAGAGTCGAATTCTTTTTTCTTTTACATACCCTTAATACTTTTTATTTATATTAATATACTTTTTTTTTATACTTTAATTACTCATCTAAAAATCTAAAAAGGCTATATCTCCAGACACCTAGATAAGTATGTATCATGGTCTATATTATTAACTATATTATTAATATGTATGTTGATCTATACCATCTATATCAATTAATTTAATTAAGTTGTAGAATAGATACTTCTAGACAAATTCATCATGTGTCAGGAACCAGATTTGAACTGGTGACACGAGGATTTTCAGTCCTCTGCTCTACCTGCTGAGCTATCCCGACCATTTCCGACGCGCCGTCTTCCTAATTTTACTAAATGACTTGGTCAATTAAAAAAAAAAAAAAAGACAAAAAGGTATTCTAAAGTCTTATGATTGTTAATCATTCCAATTTTCAAAAGGGATTCCTTGTTTTACTCAAAGAAGTTCGTTTGGATGTCTATCCTATCTATCACAAGACTTGTGAAAAGAAAAAAAAAATGCAGCCCAGATACATTTGTGAAAAAATCGAATGAATGAGAAAGATAACGAATTTTGAACCGTTAACGAAAAGAGAGAATAAGATAAACAATTAGGGAGTCGAGCGGGCCCTTTTTTGGGGATAGAGGGACTTGAACCCTCACGATTTATAAAGTCGACGGATTTTCCTTTTACTATAAATTTCTTTGTTGTCGATATTGACATGTAGAATGGGACTCTATCTTTACTCTCGTCCAATTAATCAGCAGACTCTGGGGTGAATGATCTGATCAATGAATATTCGATCCTCTCGTCAACTTGGAATCGATTCAAATCAAAGCAATTTTTTTTTTATTATTATTTGAATTATTAATTATTTAATTTTTCATATAAATAGAATAAAATACAGATTCGAGTCGGTTGTCATTAATCATTTGAGATAGTATTTCAGTACGTATGCCTATGTATTATGTTTATAGGGTTATACTTTACTTTAACTTTCTTTTTTCTGGAATTTTAACTTTAACAGAAGGATTCCTTTACTTGACTAATGCAACGCAGTCAACTCTATTTGTTAGAACAACTTCCATTGAGTCTCTGCACCTATCCTTTTGTATTCTTATTCTGTCTTTATGAACCTTTGTTTGTTTTTTTGTTTGTTTTCGAAAAATAGGATTTGGCTCAGGATTGCCCCTTTTTTTTTTCCGGGGTTTCTCTGAATTTGAAAGTTATCACTTAGTAAGTTTCCATACCAAGGCTCAATCCAATTAAGTCCGTAGCGTCTACCAATTTCGCCATATCCCCTCTTTGTTTTGTGTTCTGAGATTCAGATC